TGATACTTTTTTAGTTAGGGATAGTAATGGAGACAGTTATTCTATCTATTTTGATATAGAAAATAAAATTTTTGAGATTGACAGCGATCATTCTTTTCTGAGTGAACTAGAAAGTTCTTTTTCTAGTTATCGCAATTCTAGTTATATGAATAATGAATCTACGAATGAAGATTCCTTATACAATCGTTCCATTTACGATACTCAATCTAGTTGGAATAATCACATTACTAGTTGCATTGACAGTTATCTTCAGTCTCAAATCTGTATTGATACGTCCATTGTAAGTGATAGTAGTGACGGTTACATTTCTAGGTGCGTTTTTGATAAACGTAAAACTAGTAGTGAAGGTGGGGGGTCCAGTATACGAACCCGCGCGAAGAGTAGTGATTTAACTCTAAGAGAAAGGCCTAGTGATCTCGATGCAACTCAAAAATACAGGCATTTGTGGGTTCAATGCGAAAATTGTTATGGATTAAATTATAAGAAATTTTTGAAATCAAAAATGAATATTTGTGAACAGTGTGGATACCATTTGAAAATGGGTAGTTCAGAAAGAATCGAAATTTCGATCGACCCCGGTACTTGGGACCCTATGGATGAAGACATGGTCTCTCTGGATCCCATTGGATTTCATTCGGAGGAGGAGCCTTATAAAGATCGTATTGATTCTTATCAAAGAAAGACAGGATTAACTGAGGCTGTTCAAACAGGCGTAGGTCAACTAAATGGTATTCCCGTAGCAATTGGGGTTATGGATTTTCAGTTTATGGGAGGTAGTATGGGATCCGTAGTCGGGGAGAAAATCACCCGTTTGATTGAGTACGCTACTAATCAATTTCTACCTCTTATTATAGTGTGCGCTTCGGGGGGAGCGCGCATGCAAGAAGGGAGTTTGAGCCTGATGCAAATGGCTAAAATATCGTCTGCTTTATATGATTATCAATCAAATAAAAAGTTATTGTATGTATCAATCCTTACATCTCCTACTACTGGTGGGGTAACAGCTAGTTTTGGTATGTTGGGAGATATTATTATTGCCGAACCAAATTCCTACATTGCATTTGCGGGTAAAAGAGTAATTGAACAAACATTGAATAAAACAGTACCCGAAGGTTCACAAGCGGCTGAATATTTATTCCAGAAGGGCTTATTCGACCTAATCGTACCGCGTAATCTTTTAAAAAGCGTTCTGAGTGAGTTATTTAAGCTCCACGCCTTCTTTCCTTTGAATTCCAATTCAATCAAGTAGAGCGCACTAAGTTCAATTATTTTATTTGTAGCAAACAAAAAAAGTAGTTAGCTTATCCGAATCTTAGCTTATCGGAATCAAAGTAACTAAAAAGGGAGTTTTCTTTGGCGACCTAAGATCTAATTGTAGAAAGAATCAAAATAAAAAGTTGCGTATAACTCTTTTTTTTTTACCTAGATTCCCGATTACTAATTAAGAAGTCTCTATCAACAAGATAAAAACGTGAGTTCTTCCTTTCGTGAAATTAGGAAAATAAAACGAATTTCATCTTACGTATATAATCAAATTCAAATTATAGAAAAAATAGATATATAGTTTTATATCTTTCTCCATCTCCCGAAAATCCCGTTTTCACTAAAAATCCCGGTTGTGTCGCATTCTAATGAATCTTTCAATAATTTGTAAGAAACTCTTTATTAAATATTAAAATGAAATTCAAAGACAAGAACAAAACACAAAGAAACGAAGAAAAATAAAATGGATTATCATATGTATCTTTCATATAGATAGATGAATAAGTCCATTTATTTAGTTCTACATTCCTTGGACTTATTCTATATACTCACTTAGATACTTAATATCTCTAATCTACGAATTCATAATAATTACAATTATTAATTATAATTAGTATAAATATAAAATATGATATTAAAAAAAAAATAAGAACAGGTACAAATAATAAATCGAGGTACCCCATTTTATGACAACTTTCCATTTTCCCTCTATTTTTGTGCCTTTAGTAGGCCTAGTATTTCCGGCAATTGCAATGGGTTCTTTATTTCTTTATGTTCAAAAAAACAAGATTGTTTAGATCCGAGGGGACCCAGTCTCATTCTTTTTTTTTTTTTTAACTTAGACTTGTAGCATAGCACAGATATTGATTTCGGAAAAGAAAATATAGTAGAACATGTGATTTCCGCCGAACATAAAGGAAAAAGCTCTTATGTCTGCAGAAAATGATCTATAGATAACTGAATTCTAGCCAGTTTCAAATAGATCAGGATCGCTGGATGCCTAAAATGTAAAGTTGGTGGATCTATATATATATCAATATGTATATTGGGATCATATGAGGGGTATGTTATTATTTTAGATCTAAACAATTTGATGAATTACTCCTAAAAGTTCCCATTAAACTAGTGCTAGTTCACACCAAACTAGTGCTAGTTGATGAAAGTTCATTCGGAAACAAAAAAAGTAAAGTCAAAATCATTTGGGGTATTCTCTCAATTTCAATAAAATGCAATCGGATGAAGTATGAGTTGGCGATCAGAAGATACATGGATAGAACTTATAACGGGGTCTCGAAAACTAAGTAATTTTTGTTGGGCCCTTATCGTTTTTTTAGGTTCATTAGGATTCTTGTTGGTTGGAACTTCCAGTTTTCTTGGTAGAAATTTGATATCTTTTGTTCCGTCTCAGCAAATCCTTTTTTTTCCACAGGGAATCGTGATGTCTTTCTACGGAATCGCGGGTCTCTTTATTAGTTCCTATTTGTGGTGCACAATTTCCTGGAATGTAGGTAGTGGTTATGATCGATTCGATAGAAAGGAAGGAATAGTGTGTATTTTTCGTTGGGGATTTCCTGGAAAAAATCGTCGCATATTCCTCCGATTCCTTATAAAAGATATTCAATCCGTTCGAATAGAAGTTAAAGAGGGTATTTATGCCCGTCGTGTCCTTTATATGGATATCAGAGGCCGGGGGGCTATTCCGTTGACCCGTACTGATGAGAATTTAACTCCACGAGAAATTGAACAAAAAGCCGCGGAATTGGCCTATTTCTTGCGCGTACCAATTGAAGTATTTTGATTTTGAGAAAAGGAACTGGGCGGAAGAACGAATGCTTTCTCGGCAGGAGGGAAAAAACGCAAGAATTCTTTTAGTTTTTCTATAACTAAATGATACTTTAGATGCAGATAAACCATATCTTGTAAATTCTTTTCTTTGTCAATCGACCTTTTTACTTGTTTTGCCGCTTATTTTTTTGACCATCACAATATCTTTTTCTCAATTATTCTATTCTTGACTATGGGGAATCGTTGGAATTTTTTTTTTCGAAATACTGGATATTTTGATAGAATAAGGGGTTCTTTCGTCTCAAAATCTCAATAATATTCATTTCTTCAAAGTACTTCTTTCGGCCATTCATCGAAAGGAGACATTTGTTTGGAATTTGATGAATTGAGGTATCTAGCAACACTATTTTGTATTATTTCTTCAGTCGAACTTGAAGTGGAGTCTTAGTCTATTTCTGTATTCTTTCTAGATTCAAAACAAAATCACAAATAAAATAGATTCATAGGTTTGATGCCCTGTCTAGAACTCATGTTTGAAAGAAATATTCGATTACATAAAGTCCGACAAATGGAGTGGGTTAATTAAAAATTAACAGGCGAAAAATGGCAAAAAAGAAAGCATTCACTCCTCTTTTGTATCTTGCATCTATAGTATTTTTGCCCTGGTGGATTTCTCTCTCATTTACTAAAAATATGGAATCTTGGGTTATTAATTGGGCGAATATCGGCCAATCCGAAATTTTTTTGAATGATATTCAAGAAAAAAGTATTCTAGAAAAGTTCATAGAATTAGAAGAAATCCTCTTCTTGGAAGAAATGATCAAGGAATACTCGGAGACATATCTACAAAAGCTTCTTATAGGAATCCACAAAGAAACGATCCAATTAATCAAGATACACAACGAGGATCGTATCCATACAATTTTACACTTCTCGACAAATATAATCTGTTTTGTTATTTTAAGTGGTTTTTCTATTTTAGGTAATGAAGAACTTGTTATTCTTAACTCTTGGACTCAGGAATTCCTATATAACTTAAGTGATACATTAAAAGCTTTTTCAATTCTTTTATTAACCGATTTATGTATCGGATTTCATTCACCCCACGGCTGGGAACTAATGATTGGTTCTGTATACAAAGATTTTGGATTTGGTCATAATGATCAAATTATATCTAGTCTTGTTTCCACTTTTCCGGTTATTCTCGATACTATTTTTAAATATTGGATTTTTCGTTATTTAAATCGTGTATCTCCGTCACTTGTAGTTATTTATCATTCAATGAATGATTGATAAATGATCCACCAATATTAATCCAATTAGAACGTTTCTTACTTTGTAGTTCTACATAAGTATTAAAAACATTCTATCCGGGGGGTTTTCATACTATTTTTATAGTATAGTATTCCAGTAAAATGATTCCAATAAATAGCAGAATCGTGGATAGGAAACTATACTAGCGACCTACCCAATTTATTGTAGAAATTTTCAGACCAATGATTAGACTATGCAAACTAGAAATAATTTTTCTTGGATAAAGGAACATATTACTCGATCTATTTCCGTATCGCTCATCATATATATCATAACTCAGACATCCGTTTCAAGTGCATATCCCATTTTTGCGCAGCAGGGTTATGAAAATCCACGAGAAGCGACCGGGCGTATTGTATGTGCCAATTGTCATTTAGCTAATAAGCCCGTGGATATTGAGGTTCCACAAGCAGTACTTCCCGATACTATATTTGAAGCAGTTGTTCGAATTCCTTATGATAAGCAAGTGAAACAAGTCCTTGCTAATGGTAAGAAAGGGGGTTTGAATGTGGGGGCTGTTCTTATTTTACCGGAGGGGTTTGAATTAGCTCCTTCCGATCGTATTTCTCCCGAGATGAAAGAAAAGATAGGAAATTTGTCTTTTCTGAGCTACCGCCCTAATAAAAAAAATATTCTTG